GCTATCGTAGCTTAAAACTAAAGCATGACGCTGAAGACGTTAAGAAGAACCCTAGTAAGTTCCGAAAGCACAAAAGTTTGGTCCCGACTTTACTATCATCTATAGCTTAACTTATACATGCAAGTATCCGCATTCCTGTGAGGATGCCCTTGACTCCCTTATGTGATCAAGGAGCTGGTATCAGGCACACAATGTAGCCCACAACACCTTGCTTAGCCACACCCTCAAGGGTTTCAGCAGTAATAAACATTAAGCCATAAGTGTAAACTAGACTTAATTAAAGCTAAAAGGGCCGGTTAAAACTTGTGCCAGCCACCGCGGTTAAACGAGAGACCCAAGATGATAGACACCGGCGTAAAGGGTGGTTAAGTAATTAAATACTAAAGTTAAACATTTACCCTAGCTGTAATACGTACCCGTAAATTTGAAAATCTATAACGAAAGTAACTTTAAAATTCTGACTCCACGAAAACTATGAAACAAACTGGGATTAGAGACCCCACTATGCATAGCTGTAAACATTGATTTATTTTACCTATTATCCGCCTGGGAACTACAAGCATCAGCTTAAAACCCAAAGGACTTGGCGGTGCTTCAAACCCACCTAGAGGAGCCTGTTCTAGAACCGATGATCCCCGTTAAACCTCACCCTCTCTCGTTCTATCCGCCTGTATACCTCCGTCGTCAGCTTACCCTATGAAGGATTTATAGTGAGCAAAATTGGTATTCTAAGTTATATACCCAAAAAGTCAGGTCGAGGTGCAGTTTATGAGAGGGAAGAAATGGGCTACATTCGTCCACTGACGAAAACGAATGACTAACTGAAAACATAAGTCTGAAGGAGGATTTAGCAGTAAGAAGGCAATAGAGAGCTCTTCTGAAAGCGGCCCTGAAGCATGCACACACCGCCCGTCACTCTCCCCAAAAATTCGCCCAAATATTAATAAAAAATTAGACCTTAAAAGGGGAGGCAAGTCGTAACATGGTAAGTGTACCGGAAGGTGTACTTGGAATATCAGAACATAGCTAAATTAGTAAAGCATCTCCCTTACACCGAGAAGTTGCCCGTGCAACCTGGGCTGATCTGACACCCTAAAACTAGCCCAAAATCCAAATACAACCTATAAATTTATATACCCCCTCACATAATATATACGTTTAAACAAATCATTTTTCCACCTTAGTAAGGGAGACTGAAAAGAAACTAGGCGCTACAGATAAAGTACCGCAAGGGAAAGCTGAAAAAGAAATGAAACAATTTATAAAGTAAAAAGAAGCAGAGACTAATTCTCGTACCTTTTGCATCATGATTTAGCAAGAATACCTAAGCAAAGAGCACTTAAGTTTAGCTACCCGAAACTAAGTGAGCTACTTCGAAACAGCCTTATAAAGGGCAAACCCTTATCTGTAGCAAAAGATTGGGAAGATTTCCAAGTAGAGGTGACAGACCAACCGAACTTAGTTATAGCTGGTTGCCTGAAAAATGGATTTCAGTTCAGCCTAATTCATTATATACCCACAATATTATTCATTACAGGTAAACATAAAAATTAGAGTTAGTCAAAAGAGGTACAGCTCTTTTGATAAAAGATAGAACTTTTAAAGGAGGTTAAAGATCGTAGAAATAAAAAGCCCGTGCCACAGTGGGCCTAAAAGCAGCCATCTGAATGAAAAGCGTTAAAGCTCAAGCACTCAATCCTTAATTATACCGACAAATGCTCTAAAACCCCTTCAATATATCAGGCTATTCCACCTATTGTGGAAGTAATTATGCTAATATGAGTAATAAGAGAACCAGTTTCTCTCCTTGTGCAAGTGTAACTCGGAACGAACCCGCACCGAAAAATAACGGACCCAAATACACAGAGGGAAATGTAAAAATAGACAAGAAAATCAACACTAATAAACCGTTACCCCTACACTGGAGCACCTAAAAGGAAAGACAAAATAATGGAGAAGGAACTCGGCAAAATTTAATCTAGCCTCGCCTGTTTACCAAAAACATCGCCTCTTGCATAAATCGTATAAGAGGTCCCGCCTGCCCTGTGACTATGTTTTAACGGCCGCGGTATTTTGACCGTGCAAAGGTAGCGCAATCACTTGTCTTTTAAATGAAGACCTGTATGAATGGCATAACGAGGGCTAAACTGTCTCCTTCCTTAAGTCAATGAAATTGATCTCCCCGTGCAGAAGCGGGGATAAAAACATAAGACGAGAAGACCCTATGGAGCTTTAGATTAAAGTAGACTTGCATTAAAATCCTAAATCAAAAGAACTAACTAAGCAAAACTCTACTTAATATCTTTGGTTGGGGCAACCACGGGGAAAAACTTAACCCCCGAGAGGAATAAGGCTACAAGCCTTAAAACAGAGAATACCAATTCTAAGTATCAAAACACTTTGACCTTAATGATCCGGTACTACCGATCAACGGACCGAGTTACCCTAGGGATAACAGCGCAATCCTCTTTAAGAGTCCATATCGACAAGAGGGTTTACGACCTCGATGTTGGATCAGGACATCCTAATGGTGCAGCCGCTATTAAGGGTTCGTTTGTTCAACGATTAAAGTCCTACGTGATCTGAGTTCAGACCGGAGTAATCCAGGTCAGTTTCTATCTATGAAATGTAATTCTCTAGTACGAAAGGACCGAGAAAAAGAGGCCTATAATGAAAATTAAGCCTCCCTCTTAATCCCAGAAAATATCTAAAGGGAATTAAAGAGCACAACTGAAAAGTTGTAAATAACAACTTGTTGGTGTGGCAGAGCTCGGATAACGCAAAAGACCTAAGCCCTTTTAACAGAGGTTCAAATCCTCTCCCCAACTATGATAATAATTCTACTTACCCACATTATCAACCCCCTTGCCTATATTATTCCCATTCTCCTAGCTGTTGCATTTCTCACCCTTATTGAACGAAAAGTATTAGGTTATATACAACTCCGTAAAGGCCCCAATATTGTTGGGCCATATGGATTGATACAACCAATTGCTGATGGCGTAAAATTATTTATTAAAGAACCAGTACGACCTTCAACAGCCTCCCCTGTTTTATTTATTGCTACCCCCATACTTGCACTTACACTTGCCCTTATACTATGGGCACCCCTGCCAATACCCCATCCCGTTATTAATATTAACTTAAGTATTTTATTCGTTATGGCACTCTCAAGCCTGGCCGTCTACTCCATCCTTGGCTCTGGATGATCATCAAACTCAAAATATGCTTTAATTGGAGCATTACGAGCTGTAGCCCAAACTATCTCGTATGAGGTTAGTCTTGGTTTAATTTTACTTACAATAATTGTACTTACTGGTAATTTCACCCTAAGCACATTTGATCTAACACAAGAAGCCTTATGATTAATTATTCCAGCATGACCCTTAGCAGCAATATGATACATCTCAACTCTTGCCGAAACAAATCGAGCCCCCTTTGATTTAACTGAAGGTGAGTCAGAATTAGTATCAGGCTTCAATGTTGAATATGCTGGAGGACCATTTGCCCTATTCTTCCTGGCAGAATACGCTAACATCCTCCTCATAAATACTCTATCAGCCATCCTATTCCTTGGTGCTTCACAACCAATTCTCCCTATTATTAATATTTCACCACCTATTAATCTAATAGTAAAAGCAACAGTATTATCACTAATATTTTTATGGGTTCGAGCATCATACCCCCGATTTCGTTACGATCAATTAATACACCTTACCTGAAAAAACTTCCTTCCCCTAACCCTAGCTATAATCATTTGACATTTATCCCTACCCATAACATTTGCTGGGCTCCCCCCCCAATTATAACGGAACTGTGCCCGAATACTAAGGAATACTTTGATAGAGTAAATAATGGGGGTTAAAGTCCCCCCAGCTCCTTAGGAAAAAGGGATTCGAACCCTCACCAAAGAGATCAAAACTCTTAGTGCTTCACTACACCAATTCCTAAGGTAAAGTCAGCTAATAAAGCTCTTGGGCCCATACCCCAAAAATGCAGGTTAATAATCCTTCCTTTACCAATGAATCCTTATATCCTCTTTATTTTACTTCTAAGCTTAGGACTAGGCACCACAATTACATTTATAAGCTCTCACTGACTTTTAGCATGAATAGGGTTAGAGATTAATACTCTAGCTATTATTCCCCTAATAGCACAACAACACCACCCCCGAGCAGTAGAAGCATCAACTAAATATTTTCTTACTCAGGCAACAGCCGCTGCAATGATCCTATTTGCTAGCTCCACAAACGCATGAATAACAGGACAATGAGCTATTAATGAATTATCCCACCCCTTACCACTCACAATTATTACAATAGCATTGGCACTAAAGATTGGGCTAGCTCCTCTTCACGTATGACTTCCCGAGGTTCTTCAAGGTCTAGATTTGACCACAGGTCTTATTATATCTACCTGACAAAAATTAGCCCCATTTGCCCTATTAACTCAGCTACCCTCTCATATACATATTGCTATTCTTACCCTTGCTATCTTATCAATTCTTACTGGTGGCTGAGGGGGGCTTAATCAAACCCAATTGCGAAAAATCTTAGCTTATTCATCTATTGCCCATCTAGGCTGAATAATCTTAATTTTACAATGCTCCCCATCCATTACAATAATTGCATTAATAATCTATATTTTAATGACATTCTCCGCCTTCACCCTATTCAAACTAACTAAATCCACATCAATTAACATACTAGCAACATCCTGATCCAAATCCCCTGCTTTAACAGCATTAACCCCCTTTATCATATTGTCCTTAGGAGGATTGCCACCGCTGACAGGATTCGGCCCAAAATGAATAATTCTTCAAGAATTGTCAAAACAAAATTTATCTTTAATTGCTACAATTACAGCATTATCCGCCCTACTAAGTTTATTCTTTTACCTCCGTCTTTCCTACGCTATAACACTCACGATGTCCCCCAATAATACCCCAGCAATAACCCCCTGACGATTTGTTACGCCCCAAATAACCATACATTTAAGCCTTACAACAGTGCTTTCTATTATACTTCTCCCTTTACTACCAGCCTTAATAGCACTCACTGCTAGAAAGGGTTTAGGCTAAATTTAAACCAAGGGCCTTCAAAGCCCTAAATAGAGGTGAGAGTCCTCTAACCCTTGCTAAGACTTGCGGAACACTAATCCACATCTTCTGTATGCAAAACAGATACTTTAATTAAGCTAAAGCCTATCTAAACGGGTAGGCCTCGATCCTACAAATTCTTAGTTAACAGCTAAGCGCCCAAACCAGCGAGCATCCGTCTACTTTCCCCCGCCTTTTAAAAGGCGAAGGCGGGGGAAAGCCCCGGCAGACGTAAACCTGCTACTTAAGATTTGCAATCTAATATGTGGAACACCTCAGGACTTGGTATGAAGGGGGCTCAAACCCCTGTATGTGGGACTACAGTCCACCGCTTACTCAGCCATCCTACCTGTGATAATTACCCGATGATTTTTCTCAACAAATCATAAAGATATCGGCACCCTATATTTAGTATTTGGTGCATGAGCCGGAATAGTAGGAACCGCACTTAGCCTTTTAATCCGGGCAGAATTAAGTCAGCCAGGGGCCTTGCTGGGAGACGATCAAATCTACAATGTAATCGTCACAGCTCATGCTTTTGTAATAATTTTCTTTATAGTTATACCCATCATAATTGGAGGCTTTGGAAACTGATTGGTACCTTTAATAATTGGAGCACCAGACATAGCCTTCCCCCGAATAAATAATATAAGTTTTTGACTCCTTCCCCCCTCATTCTTACTTCTTCTAGCATCATCAGGCGTAGAAGCAGGTGCCGGAACAGGATGGACCGTTTACCCCCCGCTAGCTGGCAACTTAGCACATGCCGGAGCTTCAGTAGACCTGACAATTTTCTCCCTTCATTTAGCAGGTGTATCTTCAATCCTAGGTGCTATTAATTTCATTACTACAATTATTAATATAAAACCCCCCTCTATTTCCCAATATCAAACCCCTCTTTTCGTCTGAGCTGTATTAGTAACTGCCGTATTATTACTCCTATCCCTCCCAGTACTAGCAGCTGGTATTACAATGCTTCTTACAGATCGAAATCTTAACACTACATTCTTTGATCCTGCAGGAGGGGGTGATCCTATTCTCTATCAACACCTATTTTGATTCTTTGGCCATCCCGAAGTATATATTTTAATTTTACCAGGGTTTGGAATAATCTCACACATCGTAGCTTATTATTCAGGTAAAAAAGAACCATTCGGCTATATGGGGATAGTGTGAGCAATAATAGCAATTGGCCTACTTGGCTTTATTGTTTGAGCACATCACATGTTTACGGTTGGGATAGACGTAGACACCCGAGCATATTTTACGTCTGCTACTATAATTATTGCCATCCCCACAGGTGTAAAAGTTTTTAGCTGATTAGCCACACTCCACGGAGGAGTGATTAAATGAGAGACCCCTTTATTATGAGCCCTTGGCTTCATTTTTTTATTTACAGTAGGAGGTTTAACTGGTATCGTATTAGCAAACTCTTCCCTTGATATTGTCCTTCATGATACTTATTACGTAGTAGCTCATTTCCATTATGTACTGTCAATAGGTGCTGTATTTGCTATTATAGCAGGGTTTGTTCATTGATTCCCTTTATTTACAGGGTACACGCTGCATGAGACATGAACAAAAATTCACTTCAGTGTAATATTTATTGGAGTAAACCTAACATTTTTTCCTCAACATTTCCTGGGTCTCGCCGGTATACCTCGACGGTATTCAGATTACCCTGACGCTTACACACTATGAAACACTGTCTCCTCAATGGGGTCATTAATTTCATTAGTAGCAGTAATTATATTCTTATTTATTATTTGAGAAGCCTTTGCTGCCAAACGAGAAGTAATGTCAGTAGAATTAAGCACAACAAATGTAGAATGACTTCACGGATGCCCACCTACTTACCACACATTTGAAGAACCAGCTTTCGTACAAGTCCAATCCTATAATCAGAAAGGAGGGAATCGAACCCCCGTAAGATAGTTTCAAGCCATCCACATAACCACTCTGCCACTTTCTTAAATAAGATATTAGTAAAATAATTACACCACTTTGTCAAGGTGGAATTGTGAGTTAAAAACTCACATATCTTAAATATGGCTCACCCTTCCCAACTAGGCTTTCAAAATGCAGCTTCACCCGTTATAGAAGAATTACTCCATTTCCACGACCACGCTTTAATAATTGTCTTTCTAATTAGCACATTAGTACTTTATATTATTCTTGCAATGGTAACTACTAAACTGACCAATAAATTTTTATTAGACTCACAAGAAATTGAAATTATCTGAACTGTATTACCTGCAATCATTTTAATTTTAATCGCATTACCATCCTTACAAATCCTTTATCTTATAGATGAGATTAATAACCCCCATTTAACTATTAAAGCTGTCGGCCACCAATGGTATTGAAGTTATGAATACACAGACTACGAGGACCTGGAATTTGACTCTTACATAATTCCTACCCAAGACTTAATCCCAGGCCAATTCCGTCTACTTGAAGCTGATCATCGAATAGTAGTGCCCGTAGAATCCCCTATCCGAATTTTAGTATCCGCAGAAGATGTTCTTCATTCCTGAGCTGTCCCTTCTTTAAGTGTTAAAATGGATGCCGTCCCAGGACGATTAAATCAAACAGCCTTTATTGTCTCACGACCCGGTGTATTTTATGGCCAATGTTCCGAAATTTGTGGGGCTAATCACAGTTTTATACCTATTGTAGTGGAAGCAGTAACATTAGAACACTTTGAAAACTGATCCTCACTTAAACTAGAAGACGCTTCGCTAAGAAGCTAAACTGGGTTGTAGCGTTAGCCTTTTAAGCTAAAAATTGGTGGCCCCCAACCACCCCTAGCGACATGCCACAATTAAACCCATCCCCTTGATTTGCCATTCTAGTATTTACATGATTAGTATTTTTAACAATTATTCCTCCTAAAGTATTATCACATAAATTCCCGAACGAACCCAACCCACAAAGTACTAAAGCTTCTAAAATAACCCCTTGAACCTGACAATGATAACAAATTTATTTGACCAATTTATAAGCCCCACACTAATAGGTATTCCCTTAATAGCATTAGCCTTAACACTTCCATGAGTTTTATTTCCCACATTATCTTCCCGTTGGTTAAATAACCGCACCTTAACTCTTCAAGGATGATTTATGAATCAATTAACCCGTCAACTTCTCCTCCCTATTAATTTTCCAGGACATAAATGAGCTCTTATATTTGTATCACTAATAATTTTTCTTATTTCACTTAATATATTAGGTCTTCTTCCTTATACTTTTACACCAACCACCCAATTATCACTTAGCCTAAGCTTAGCTGTACCGCTTTGACTTGCAACAGTAATTGTAGGAATACGAAACCAACCAACCCACTCCTTAGGTCACCTCCTCCCAGAAGGTACTCCTACTCTTTTAATCCCAGCCTTAATTATTATTGAAACTATTAGCCTCTTTATTCGCCCTTTAGCCTTAGCTGTCCGCATTACGGCAAACCTAACGGCAGGTCACTTACTTATTCAACTTATCGCTACCGCGGCCTTCACTTTACTCCCCTTAATACCTACAATTACCTTATTTATAACTATCCTACTATACTTACTTACCTTACTGGAAGTAGCCGTTGCAATAATTCAAGCTTATGTATTTGTTCTACTCCTAACTTTATACTTACAAGAAAACGTCTAATGGCCCATCAAGCACATGCATACCACATAGTTGACCCAAGCCCCTGACCTCTTACAAGCGCAATTAGTGCCTTACTTATAACATCAGGATTAGCTATTTGATTCCATTTTAATTCTACTACTTTAATAACCTTAGGCTTAATTTTAATACTACTAACAATAATCCAATGATGACGAGATATTATTCGAGAAGGCACATTCCAAGGACACCACACACCCCCCGTTCAAAAAGGCCTTCGTTATGGAATAATCCTTTTTATCACTTCAGAAGTTTTCTTCTTCCTAGGATTCTTCTGAGCTTTTTATCATTCAAGCTTAGCCCCCACTCCTGAGCTAGGAGGCTGCTGGCCTCCCTCAGGTATTTTAGTTCTTGACCCATTTGAAGTTCCTTTACTTAATACAGCTGTTCTTCTAGCATCTGGGGTCACAGTAACCTGAGCCCATCATAGTATTATAGAGGGCGAACGCAAACAAGCCATCCATTCCCTTCTCCTAACCATCTTGTTAGGGTTTTACTTTACTCTACTTCAAGCAATAGAATACTATGAAGCACCCTTTACAATTGCCGACGGAGTCTATGGATCCACTTTTTTCGTAGCAACAGGATTTCACGGCTTACATGTAATTATTGGTTCAACATTTCTAGCAGTATGCCTTATACGACAAATTCAATATCATTTTACATCAGAACACCATTTTGGGTTTGAAGCCGCTGCCTGATATTGACACTTCGTTGACGTAGTTTGACTATTCCTATACGTCTCAATTTACTGATGAGGATCTTATCTTTTTAGTACTAAATAGTATAAGTGACTTCCAATCACCCGGTCTTGGTTAAAATCCAAGAAAAGGTAATGAACCTTCTTACTATAATCCTAATAATTACTGTTTTATTATCTACAATCCTAGCCCTAGTATCATTTTGATTACCTCAAATAAACCCAGACCCAGAAAAATTATCACCCTACGAATGCGGATTCAACCCACTAGGTTCAGCCCGCTCACCTTTTTCCCTACGATTTTTTTTAGTAGCCATTCTATTTTTACTTTTTGATCTAGAAATTGCCCTACTTTTACCTTTACCCTGAGGTACTCAATTATTATCCCCAACCTCTACCCTAATCTGTGCATCATTAGTTCTCACTTTACTTATTTTAGGCTTAGTGTATGAATGAATTCAAGGAGGATTAGAATGAGCAGAATAGACATTTAGTTTAATTAAAACATTTGATTTCGGCTCAAAAGCACATGGTTAAATTCCATGAATGTTAAATGACACCAATACATTTTGCCTTTTCAACAAGCTTTATTCTAGGTCTAATAGGTTTAGCATTCCATCGTACTCACCTGTTATCAGCTCTCCTTTGCCTAGAAGGCATAATACTATCTCTCTATCTAGCATTATCCCTGTGAACATTCCAGCTGGAATCAATTAACTTTTCCCCCTCACCCATACTTTTACTAGCCTTTTCAGCCTGTGAAGCCAGCGCAGGGCTAGCCCTGCTCGTAGCCACTTCCCGCACCCATGGGACGGATCGTCTACAAGCCTTAAATATTTTACAATGTTAAAAATCCTTATCCCAACAATTATATTAATTCCCACCATCTGACTAACTCCCTTCAAATGATTGTGAACATCAGTTCTCTCTCATAGCCTTGTTATTGCCTTTATTAGTCTAAAATGAGCAAAATGATCTTCAGAAACAGGATGATCCTCATTAAATATAACCATGGCCACAGACCCTTTATCAACCCCCCTACTTCTACTCTCATGCTGACTCCTCCCACTAATAATTCTTGCCAGTCAAAATCACACATCCTCTTCTCCTGTTAACCGTCAACGTTCATACATTATACTACTCACCATACTACAGATTTTCTTAATCCTAGCTTTTAGTGCCACAGAACTCATTATATTTTACGTTACATTCGAAGCCACTCTCATCCCAACACTACTAGTAATTACTCGATGAGGTAACCAAGCAGAACGATTAAATGCGGGAACATACTTTTTATTTTATACACTAGCAGGATCACTTCCTCTGCTAGTAGCCTTACTACTACTTCAAAACAGCACAGGAACCCTGTCACTTTTAACTATACAGTTTTCTAGCCCCCTCAACTTAAACACTATTGGAGATAAGCTATGATGATCAGGATGCCTCCTAGCTTTCTTAGTCAAAATACCACTTTATGGTATACACTTATGACTTCCTAAAGCTCATGTAGAAGCACCAATCGCAGGATCTATAGTACTAGCCGCAGTTCTCCTAAAACTTGGAGGCTATGGAATAATACGAATTATAGTAATCTTACAACCCCTCTCTATAGAACTAAGTTATCCTTTTATAATTCTAGCTTTATGAGGCATTCTAATAACAGGATTAATCTGCTTACGACAAACTGATTTAAAATCCCTTATTGCCTACTCTTCTGTAGGTCACATGGGCCTAGTTGTAGCAGGCATTCTTATTCAAACACCCTGAGGTTATACCGGAGCTATTGTACTAATGATTGCTCACGGTCTAACCTCATCAGCTTTATTCTGCTTAGCAAACACTAATTATGAACGAACCCATAGTCGAACTATAATCCTGGCTCGAGGCTTACAAATAATTTTACCCCTAATAACCACTTGATGATTTATTGCCAGCTTAGCAAATCTTGCTCTACCCCCTTTACCCAACTTAATGGGTGAATTAGCCATCATCTCCTCCACATTCAACTGATCACCATGAACTATTTTATTAACAGGCCTCGGAACTTTAATTACTGCAGGCTATTCGTTATACCTCTTCCTAATAACCCAACGAGGCCCATTAACTAACCACTTAATTCTTATTGAACCGTCACATTCACGAGAACACCTCCTTATAGCTCTACACCTAATTCCTTTACTACTTCTTGTACTAAAACCCGAATTAGTATGAGGAAATGCTTTCTGTAGATATAGTTTAAAAAAAAACATTAGATTGTGATTCTAAAAATAGAAGTGAAAATCCTCTTATCCACCGAGAGAGGCCCGAAGGCAACAAAAACTGCTAATTTTTGCCCCCTTGGTTAAACCCCAAGGCTCACTCAGCTCCTAAAGGATAACAGCTCATCCATTGGTCTTAGGAACCAAAAATTCTTGGTGCAAATCCAAGTAGCAGCTATGTATCCAACCGCATTAATTATAACATCCTCTTTATTAATTATTTTTATATTACTACTAACCCCTATTGCTTCATCTCTATCTCCTAAGCCTTTACCTCATCACTGACCACTAACTTCAGTAAAAACATCCGTTAAAATGGCCACCCTTGTAAGCCTAATCCCCCTCTTCCTATTCCTTGATGGCGGTGCTGAAACCATAATTACAACCTGAACATGAATTAATAACTCTATATTTAACCTTAACATTAGCCTCAAGTTCGACTTTTATTCAATTATTTTTACACCTATTGCCCTTTATATTACATGATCAATTCTAGAATTTGCCTCATGATATATGCACTCAGATCCCTTTATTAACCGGTTCTTCAAGTATCTTCTTACATTCCTAATTGCAATAATTATTTTAGTTACTGCTAACAATATATTTCAGTTATTTATTGGATGAGAAGGCGTAGGAATTATATCATTCCTCCTAATCGGTTGATGATACGGACGAACTGATGCCAATACAGCGGCCCTTCAAGCCGTTCTATATAATCGAATCGGGGATATTGGACTTATCATAGCCATAGCATGAATTGCTATAAAATTGGACTCTTGAGAAATACACCAAATATTTGCCTTACCTCAAGAAAAAGACCTTACCCTACCCTTAATCGGGTTAATCCTGGCCGCAACTGGTAAGTCCGCACAATTTGGTCTCCACCCGTGATTACCCTCAGCTATAGAGGGCCCCACTCCAGTCTCTGCCTTACTCCACTCTAGCACAATAGTAGTAGCTGGAATCTTCCTCTTAATCCGAATAACCCCCTTATTAGAAAATAATTCTTTTATATTAACTCTATGCCTATGTTTAGGTGCACTTACTACCCTATTTACAGCCATCTGTGCCTTAACACAAAATGATATTAAAAAAATCGTAGCCTTCTCCACCGCAAGCCAACTAGGTCTTATGATAGTAACTATTGGCCTAAATCAACCCCAGTTAGCCTTCCTACACATTTGTACCCATGCATTTTTTAAAGCAATACTATTCCTTTGTTCTGGCTCAGTAATTCATAGCCTAAATGATGAACAAGATATCCGAAAAATAGGAAATTTACATACATTAACACCCTTTACATCCTCATGCTTAACCTTAGGAAGCCTAGCTTTAACAGGAACCCCCTTCTTAGCAGGGTTTTTCTCTAAAGATGCCATCATTGAATCATTAAATACTTCTAATCTTAACGCCTGAGCCCTAATTTTAACCCTAATTGCTACTTCATTTACTGCGATTTACAGCTTCCGAGTAATCTACTTTGTAACTTCCGGCTACCCTCGTTTCACCTCCTACTCCCCAATTAACGAAAATGATGTAACCCTAATTAACCCTATTAAACGACTTGCCTGAGGAAGCATTGCAGCAGGTTTCATCATTACTTCCAATATAACCCCTAATAAATTACCCATTATAACTATAGCACCTCCACATAAATTAGCAGCCCTAACTGTTTCTCTATTAGGATTATTAATTGCCTTAGAATTAGCATTAATAACCTCAAAACAATATTCTATTAAACCCCAAAAAACTTCTCACATATTTTCTAATATATTAGGCTTCTATCCAACAATCATACATCATCTTCCTCCAAAAATCTCGCTAATCTTCGGCCAAGATATTGCTTTAAAAACAATTGACCTTACCTGATTGAAGAAAATCGGCCCTAAAGCCACCTCAACGTTAAACCTTCCTTTAATTACTACTACAAGTAATACCCAAAAAGGCCTAGTAAAAACTTTTATTATGATATTCTTACTCACTCTTACCGTATTTTCCTCTACACTACTTTAAACTACACGAAGAGCCCCTCGAGCTAATCCACGAGTTAACTCCAACACAACAAATAAGGTTAAAAGAAGTACTCAAGCACTAGTAATTAATATTCAATCCCCTGAAGAATACATCATAGCAACCCCTGATATATCACCTCGAAAAATGGACAGCTCTGATAATTCATCCACGGGCACTCATGAATACTCAGATCAGTCACTATAGAAAAATAAACATGCCCCCACAACTCCTAAAATATATAAAATACCATAAATAGCTACTGATCAATCTCCTCAACTCTCAGGATAAGGCTCAACTGCTAGAGCTGCCGAATAAGCAAACACTACTAATATACCTCCTAAATAAATCAAAAATAATACTAATGACAAAAAAGGACCCCCGTAACTAAGAAGCGCCCCACAACCCATGCCAGCTACTAGAACTAAACCTAGAGCCGCAAAATACGGAGACGGGTTAGAAGCAACTCCAATAAGTCCTACCACCAAACCAATTAATAATAAAGACATTATATAAGTCATAATTCCTGCCAGGATTTTAACCAGGGCCTGCGACTTGAAAAACCACCGTTGTACTCAACTACAAGAACATAATGGCCAGCCCACGAAAAATACCACCCATTCTAAATATTGTTAATAACTCACTTATTGACCTACCAACCCCATCAAACATCTCTGTTTGATGAAACTTCGGCTCCTTACTAGGACTATGTTTAGCTGCTCAAATCCTAACAGGTTTATTTCTAGCCATACACTATACATCAGACATTGCCACAGCATTCTCTTCAGTTACCCATATCTGTCGAAACGTGAATTATGGCTGACTAATCCGAAGCATACATGCTAATGGTGCATCATTCTTCTTCATTTGTATTTATATACATATTGCACGAGGACTTTACTACGGCTCCCACCTTAATAAAAAAACATGAAATGTGGGGGTTGTCCTTCTGCTTTTAATTATAGCCACCGCTTTCGTAGGTTACGTATTACCATGAGGGCAAATATCCTTCTGAGGTGCTACAGTTATTACAAACCTAATGTCAGCAATCCCTTACATCGGTAACGATCTTGTCCAATGAATCTGAGGAGGTTTCTCAGTAGATAATGCTACTCTTAACCGCTTCTTTGCTTTTCACTTTTTACTACCATTTATTGCCGCCGCCGCCACACTAGTACATCTATCTCTCCTCCACGAAACTGGATCAAATAACCCGGCGGGTATTAACTCAAATGCGGATAAAATCTCCTTCCACCCTTACTTTTCCTATAAAGATATTCTTGGTTTCGCCGCCCTATTAACAGCTCTAACTTCTCTTGCCCTATTCGCCCCCAATCTCCTCGGAGACCCTGATAATTTCATCCCAGCTAACCCCCTCGTAACTCCACCCCACATTAAACCTGAGTGATATTTTCTATTCGCTTATGCTATTTTACGTTCTATTCCTAATAAACTAGGAGGTGTATTAGCCCTACTTTTCTCAATCCTGGTCTTAATGCTAGTTCCCGTATTACAAACTTCCAAGCAACGAGGACTCACCTTCCGTCCAATAAGCCAAATCCTATTTTGATGTCTCATTATGGATATCGTGGTATTAACTTGAATTGGAGGAATACCCGTTGAAAACCCGTACATCATTATTGGCCAAGTAGCATCAGTCATCTACTTCATAATCTTTTTAATCTTATCCCCCACAGCAGGATGACTGGAGAATAAAATAATTAAATGAACTTGCACTTGTAGCTCAACTTTAGAGCATCGGTCTTGTAAACCGAAGGCTGGAGGTTAAATTCCCCCCTTTTGCTCAAAAAAAGGAGAATCAAACTCCTACCCATGGCTCCCAAAGCCAAGATTCTTGCATTAAACTATTTTTTGAAGTACATATATGCAATATTCCATATATTGATATAATACATAATACTTAGTTCTTTTAAGACATATATGCAATATTCCATATATTGATATAATACATAATACTTAATTCTTTTAAGACATATATGTATTAACACCATATATTTACATTAATATGTAATAAATACATAACATTTATATTTTACATTAAAAATTTAACTAATTAAATAATATTAAGACCATAAATAGTATTATATTTAAATCTTTAATGAATATAAAATTAATGTAATTAACCATGACACCAAGAATCATCCAAACCATTAAATTAAGATTCACATTAATTTAATTACCGTTACTTGGGCCTATTGTTTAAAGTCAAAAGTTCAAATCTACCACGAATTTCAATATCCAAATATATACCAGGACTCAACACATAGACAAATTAACCATTTAAGCGCAGTAAGAGACCACCAACAAGTCCATTTCTTAAGGTTAATAATGCTTGATGGTGAGGGACTATAATCGTGGGGGCAGCTACCTGAAAGGTGATTTATTCCTGGCATTTGGCTCCTATTTCAGGTGCTGAAATTTATTATTACCCATAAATTGATTTAACCTGGCATAAGTTAATGGTGGGATACATACGACTCGTTACCCCCCAAGCCGGGCGTTCTCTCCACAGGCGCATTTGGTATCTTTTTTTTTTTTCCTTTCATCTAGCATTTCAGAGTGCACACGGTTTTAGCTGACAAGGTTGTACACTTTTCTTGTATTAGGATACCACATGTTAATGTTAGAAAGATATTACACATGATCCACATTAACTGTATTTAAAGCATAATAACTATCCTCAATATCATAATTTCTCGATATTCCCCCCTTTTTGCTCCATTTCGTAAATCCCCCTACCCCCTTGAGGTCCTAATGTATATAACATTCCTGCAAACCCCCTAGAAACAGGAAAACCTCGAGAAGATAAATAATAAAATTTCATAACAAAGCCCCCAAAATTACATGTATAACAAGTAAATTTCTTCAAACAAACGTTTATTTACAAATTAAACATAAATTTGTGATACAACATATTAAGAAAAATAACCAAAACATGTAATTATTTATATATATATTATTTATTTATTATTTTCCAAAATAAAATACACTTAAACATATCCTTACTTCATACATAAACTGTATCTTTACCCCCCCATCTAAAATTATAAACCTTTGACCTATATATATACATATATTTTCTTTATATACATTTGTAAATATTGATCTTCTTCTGCTACCATAAGAACCCTTAAGTATAATAATTAACAGAATACATGTGAACTTATATATATATGAAGATACATGAATATAACCTAATATTTGAAATTAATTAATGTAAATTACTAGGCCTTTTTATAAATACTTAAAAAGAATAATTTTCACCCAAATATCACCCTCTTGTGTATCTCTTAT